ATGGGACCATTTGTATCTATATGCGTCAGGATCCCGATTCATGGATCTCTCGGTTCGAGAAATAAGAGGAGCAAACCATTTCTTCTGACTCTTTTTCAAATTCGATAAATGTTGGTGGATCGTATATTTCATTATAGTTATATGATTCAGAGTATCATTTCCTATTTGATCCCTTTGAATTCCATATTCGAAGTTGCGATCGGATCTATTCATTAAAAAGAATCGATTCGATACATTTCTTATGTACCCATAGGTGCTATATTGGATTTGAATCAGATTTCGGATCAATCTATATTGATTGACTGCCTCCATTATGTTGTTGCTAGCAAATACCGCTGTTTTTAGCTTTGGATCTTCCAAATCATTCCCGCAGTAGATCCGGACCGATTTTTTTCTGATCCTTCGATAAAAAGATTCATTCTCTTCATAAAAAAGAGGAGGTAGAACCAATAAAGATTTCTTTTTCGATTCATCTCTGGAGTTGAATACCTCATTCAAGAATTTTTTTTGATCCAACCCGTAGGAATCAATAGAAAAGACAAATCCCCTATGATACACCAGATCCGGCTCGGTTATTGATAGAGTGAATAGATCTGCCATTTCTTGAAATCTCTCTTCTGATTCAAAATCGTGGTGTAACGTGTATCCCCCCCTGTTCCGGTCATGGAATAGATGAAATAAATCAAAAAATGGATTTTTGTTCAAGAATGAAATCTTATTGGAACTGTCCATATCCGGTTCATCCTTCGGAACCATATCACATCCCGGATCTGATGAAATAGGATGAATTGAGACGGTATTTTGTAAATACGTAATTATCTTGAATATATCAACCATTTCTTTATTTTCCGATCGCCTGGAAGGGACAAAAGAAACATCTTGTTTTTTCTTCAAAAATTTCTGATCTCTAGTGGACTTCTCAGTAGGATTCGAACCCAGATGAAGTTCTGGCCATCTGTCAGAGAAAAAAGAACGAATTGATCTTGTAGGATTCCCAAGAAATTCTTCGATTTCTTCCGGAAGCAGATGATTATTCATCTGCTTCTCACGTTCCGCGAATAGCCGGGACATTGAGGAAGATCCAAAACATTTCGGGAATCGATCTGATTCTATCTCTGTTCGTTCCGTTTGAAGAAAGGAAGGATCCCAATCCCAAAGAATCGATCTTTCTTTTAGTTGCGGAATCCCTGTTTGATCGATCAATGTGTGATATTCTGAATCCTCATTTCTAATGAAATCGAAATGATCTCTGGATTGATCAGAAGATCCCTTCAATTGGCTAGAATCCGTTACTTGAACGAAAATAGATCTTGTGAAATCATATTGAATATTTGACAATACATTCCGTACCTTGCTAAAAAACCGATCCTTGTTTACCAACCACACATTGTCTAACCAAATCAAATTCTCTCTCGATACGTTCCTCAAAAAATCCGATTCGTGCCGATTCTTCCCCCAACTAACGAAGAGATCTTGGCGGAATTGCCACATATGAAATTGAGCACCATTTTGCAAAGAAATACCCCACTTGTTTCTCGAGAAGAGATGGGAAACATGCTCAATATCATTTGATTGAATGGTTGCCTCAGCTCCTTCTTGTTTGAAGAAACCCTCCCCTTCAATTGGTCTTTTTTCACGAAAAGCAGACATGAGATAACAAATCAAGTCTTTCCCTAAGATTTCAAATAGCTGTCCCGAATTCAAGTTGATTATGTTTCGCTTCTTCCTCGGAGAAAGACGATCAAACAATTCCCAATCATGGTCCTTGCGGATCCGATCATCCGTATAGGATAAAAAAAGAAACTCCAGATATTTGCTATCTTTCTCTTTGAATGAGATCTCAATTCCAGCTACGGTTTCATTAGATATCTTACAACTAGAATCCCTATTTTTTCCGATCCGGTTCCTCCACCACCGCGAACCCCGGTTAGATTCAGGCATGATACATTTTTTATTTATTGGGAGAACCCAAGTACTCTCTTGCGGATCCATGAAACAACTCTCAGAAATCTTTTTCCCTTTTGGAAGATACAGGAGCGAAACAATCAACCTATTGATATTGGAAGACCAAAAAGATTCTTCCAATGTCTCATTTCTGGGTCCAATGGAATTCATAGGTATAGGAAGAAGCCCCATCAAATAGAGATTTTTTCTTTCGACCATCTTTCGATTGTTAATACGAGATATAAGGACCGCTACTACAAGCAGTACTACACCTTTGATCGTGAAATATCGATTGCTTGTTGAACCCTGTGAAAAACGTGAAAGTAGGATACTCCAAATTCGGGGGTCAAAGAGTTTCATAAAACGTTCTTGGTGGAAAAAAATGTGAGTGAAAGGTCCCACTGAATCGAATTTGATCCATGAATCTAAGAAATAGTGAGAATTCTTGATCTTTCTCAATAGCTCTCTCAATTCGAAGATCCAGGATTTGAATTGATGCCCTTTCATTGATTCCTCCTAAAGATTTTCATTGATTCCTCCTCAAAATTTCATTTCA